CCGCCTAATTGACACCAACGAGTAAAATCTCCTTGTGCTTCAGGGCCCCATAATAACAACAAAGAATGTGCTAAACTATTGGCAGGAGTAGAAACTGCAGCGGTTAAGAAATTACAACCTTCCAAATAGGAACTGGCTAATCCATGGGTATACCACGAAGTTACAAAAGTTGTACCTGTGAACCAACCTCCTAAAGCAAAATAAGCACAAGGAAAGAGCAATAGGCCGGACCAGCCTACAAAAACGAAACGGTCTCTCCGTAACCAATCATCCATAATATCAAATAAATCGTTTTCTTCTTTGGCAAACCTACCAATGGCTATAGTCATAGTAATCCTCCTATTCAACTACTTCACTTCAACCATTTTCGAGCACTTCATCTTGTTTACAGGGCGTGCGATAGTTCTATTATCTATGAACGATTCTTTGTTCAATGCCCCTTACAATGGGTTTCGAAGATAAACATTCTTCTTTTTTCTTTTCTATTGGGCCACAAACTTACTTAAGTAAATCCATGAATTCGATTCGATTAGTCCTTACTATGTACTATAATAACCATTTGAACCTTGAATTGTCCTATGACTCATATTCCAGAGTATATTTTTAACGAGTTAAACAAAAAAAAAAAGAAAATTCCCCATTTTTCATTTTTCCCTGTCCCTAAATTAAATAATTAAATAATGGTAGACTGGAAATGAAAGCCCTCTTCTCGCATTCGTTCTCTATTGTATTGGCGGAACAACAAAACAATATCGGATTCAGAAATCAAGAAAAGGTATTGAAAAATGGATTTTCGAAATATAAAATATAATATACTTTGTATATGTAGCGGAAAAGAATAGCAATTTATTCCTATAGAAGGTCCAGTAACAAGTAACAAGAAGATGAAGTCGAAAATATTGACAAATTCTTGCCTTGTGCGGTGCGGTCCAAGGAAATAAACAAAATCCGCCCCTACAATTTAATCTATATCGAATTTAAATATCAGAATAGCTGATATAGTCATGATTCAATAAGTCAGGTCTACTTACTTTTCTTGATTTATAATTTTAAGGTGGATTTGATAGGAACAATGGATAAGTAGGAATACTTTGGTTTTTCGATTAATAATAGGGATTGGATATCTAGAATATTTATTCGCCAGGACAAAAAATGGAATAATGAGACATGAAAAGGTCTACTATGTCACTACGGGTAGATTCCTCCTAATAAGTGAAATTAGTCATTATGATGATGATGAATAAATGTTCAACTTTCTAACTATAACTCATAATAATAAGAACTCATTATAATGATGGTTACCTTTTTCTTTTTTATTTTAGAAAGATCAACAATATCTCTATTCTCGGCTGAAATAGAAAATAAAGACTAAAACTTTAGTTTGACGTAAAAAGCCCCTTATCGGATTTGAACCGATGACTTACGCCTTACCATGGCGTTACTCTACCACTGAGTTAAAAGGGCTCGTTTTATTCAATTCAGGAACTAGCCATTTTCCATTATGAGTCTACTGCATATATACATATATGCACTAGTACCTAGTACTATATGTACATATATACATATATGCATAGGAACTCTCATTCAGGAACAAGGAATTTTATTTATCTGGGAAGTGGGTAAATTTTTTTGTTCTTTTTTTGATCAAAAAAAGAATGCAGTGAATTGTTTCAAGACCGACCCCACTTGCTTTGTTTACTTTTACTGACCCAGCAAAACAAGATTCACTTGATTCATACATGTACCAACCCGACATCGGCATGGATTCAAGATATTTTCTTGAATCATGTGATGAGGGGATTCGTACCTCGAACCGAATTCCTATAAAAAATAAAAAAGAAAATTGTTATCGTTTTTGAATTTTCGGGTTTAGTGTGAGATAGGGATAGGCATATTTCATCTGAACGATGAACGAAGCAATGAGTTCAAATTGAAGAAATTCAATGAAGTTTTACTTTAACCCCTTTTTCTGTCGGACCAATCACTGCCTGAACTGAAGGAATCCTATACTTCGTTTCGTTATATATACGTTATATATAATAGTATGGGATGATTCATTGATGAATCATCAAATCAAAAAATTCTATAGGATCATAACATAGAAAGAAAGTAGGAAGGAAAAACTCTTCGGATTTAGTCATACCATTAGATTATATTGACAATTTAAAAAAACTACTCATACTATCATCATAGTATGATTATAATGACGGTCGGGCGGATATGCCCCTATCGTCTAGTGGTTTAGGACATCTCTCTTTCAAGGAGGCAGCGGGGATTCGACTTCCCCTGGGGGTAGGGTACTACGAAAGGAAGTTGATCATGGATTGGATTATCAATAAACCTAGAATGAATTCTTCCTGGGTCGATGCCCGAGCGGTTAATGGGGACGGACTGTAAATTCGTTGACAATATGTCTACGCTGGTTCAAATCCAGCTCGGCCCAAAAATTCGCCGCTCCATGAGTATGATATAACAAATTGTTTTTCTAGAAACAGAAATTCCTGATCCGTAGAAATAAAGAGAAAGAGTCATTTTTTTCTTATCCATCCATATTTTCCTTATCCGTTCTGATCTTTCTAACTATCTAGATTTATGATCTTTAAGTATCAAGAAAGAAAAAGGAGTCATCTTTACCATTGAAAGATTGATTATTATTTGTGGTAATAAAATAACCACAGGTTACTAATAATCTGTGCCACTCTCACTAAAGTCCATATCCGTGTGGATATGATATCCATATATCATTCGTGTGTCTCTTACAACACGACAAATATTTTTATGGTTTCATAAGAATGTATATGCCATACACCTCGCTGGGATTGTAGTTCAATCGGTCAGAGCACCGCCCTGTCAAGGCGGAAGCTGCGGGTTCGAGCCCCGTCAGTCCCGAACTAGGATCCGATGAATTGAGAAATTCATCTCTCCCTTTTCCCTGAAAAGGAAGACGGGGAGCAAAATCGAATTCTAAGGGATCTTTATTTGTTTTTCGTTTCGCATTTATCATCACATCAGACAAAAATACGTAAATTTCTATTTCTTCCACCAGTACTGATAAAGGAGAGACGTATGTAGATTAGTATAATCGGTGGTATTACCATATTCAGACTATATTCAGTATTTTAAAAGATACCATTTTCACTTTCTTTTTCGATTGTTCTTGATCAACGAAATGGAATAGAGTGTCCATATTTTTACCGGGAGTACAGACACAAATTGTATTCGTTTATTGTACGATACACAATAAACTTAACATAATTATCTTGACAGAGTACTTTTCAGTTCAGATTAAACTACATTACATCTTTTCTAGATCTAGATCCGACTTTGTTTGTGTATCCTCAATTACCAATTAGAAGCAATCTATCTCATTCTCATTCAAATTAAATACTGAATTTTTTATGTATGTGTTCCAGTCCCAATCCAAGAAGGAGGATATTAATAAAATAAAAGACCCATCAAGCAACGCCTCTTTTTAGTAAATTTGTTGAAATATTCGGTTTTTGATACTTAATCCGTTCTTTTTTCTATCTCATTTCTACTCTTTTGTTTGGACCTGTGTATGACCCACAGAATGCCGACCATATGATACTTCATAATTGTATTTATAAGTATAAAGAAGTAGAATTGTATAAGGAAGATGATAGGTTATAGAAAAGGTGTAAGAGGATGAAAATCCAATGGTTTCTGATCAAAAAAAATCCTATTTTTGTATTTAGTATGGAAAAAGGATCTTCCTATGTTATACTATTCAATTCTCGACGATGAATCGATTTGATAGATCAGATATTGTTATTCATAATATTGATCCGATTCAGTATCCTCGGGATGCAATTCATCCCATTGAATTTTGAATTTATAGGAGTCAAATTTCTCATCTCTATGGGATTAGATCCCGAGTTATTGCGAAACAAAAAAAAATGAGATTATGGAAGTCAATATTCTCGCACTTATTGCTACTGCGCTCTTTATTCTAGTTCCTACTGCTTTTTTACTCATCATCTACGTAAAAACAGTCAGCCAAAATGATTAATTTGAATGAAACTTGAATTATTAGTTCTTATCGATGATTGAAGAAACGAAATAAAGGGATTCAAACTCTAAGTTTGAAATGAAATGATCGGGCTGAAATCACAAGTATCTGAGATAGTGTGGTAGAAAGAACTATATATAGTTCTTTCTACCACACTATCTAATCTAATATTATATACTATTTATCTAGTATAGAAAGTTCTATTGTATACAAATAGAAACTTTCTATATATAGATCCTAGGATCTGTCGAAAGAATTAATGGAGGAAGAATAGTATGGGCATATCCTATATAAAAGAATAAAAATAAAAGAAAACAAAACTAAGGAATATTTTTTTTTTGTTTATTTATTTACCATACCAAAAATTGATTGATTGAACCATTAACGGATGGTCCGTATAGTTCTATGGCAACTTCTTCGAATTTGGAAACCAGAGTTCGGATAGTAGAGTAGACCCCGCCAATTTTTCATGTTTAAAAATAACATGAGATGGGTCAAAAAAACATAAAATTTTTATGAGGCTAAAACAAACCTGAAATGTGCAATATGTGTATCGTTCCGCGAAAGAACGATCTAATTTTATTAGATGTAGAACCCCTATTTGGGCAATCACTAGCCGTTTCCAGTAGAAAGTATGTATTGCCGTAATGTAATAGCAGAACGACCTTTTTTTAGAACAGTAAAAGTAAAGAAAGAGGGAACCAAATAAAGAAAAAAATAGGTATTGGTTTTTCTCATTGTAATATCCATAATTCTGATAAGAGCTGATTCATCAAAATAGAATATTTAGGAAAAATTAGATTGGAAAAATTTCCTATAATGCGTAGATTTTAGTTTCGAAATAAAATTATAATAACCATTCATTGTTTAATCGAATGGTTATTATTCAATATTGTATTTTCTTAATTGATTACTATATTCTAGTAGAATTTTGTATCATTTTGAAATGAAACAGAGACACTTTTTTTAAGGCTTTGCAAAACGATCAATAAACAATTGATACAATTCGATTACTCAATCGATTACTCAATTAGTAGTACCCCTACTAGCTCTAGAGTCCACTCCTTCCCCATACTACAAGTGAAAGGGAAAATGTAAAGACTACCATTAAAGCAGCCCAAGCGAGACTTACTATATCCATGTGAATTATGTCCCCTATTTCTATGAAGGAATTATTCCATTATTGATTAATAATCATAGTGGAATCAATGGTGCAGAGTCAAAATAGGATTCTGACTTAAGGTTATTGATGAACCAAACCAATTCAATGAATCCCCCCATAAAAATTCCTATAATACAGGAATTTTGGGGTAAAATTAGGAAGCATTAAGCGCAAGTGCAATACATATATCTTTTCTTTGAAAATATCAAAGGAACACTTCTAATAGAACATGTAAGAATAGTAAGTACTATATATTTATATTTGTTACCCTTCTTTCATAAGCAAAAGAAAGAAAAATATATCATCAAGATAGATAATTATCTATCGGATAAGATACCTCTATTTCCTATTTGATCTAACCCTTACTGTCTTTCTGTGAAAAAATCGGAAGAAACCACTACTGCTATTATTACATACATTCTTTTTTGTAATCCCGGCAAAGAACACTTTTTTTTTCAACTTTGACTTTTCCTCTCCAAGAGCCGACCAACTGTTCCGATTGAATGTATAAGTACTCAGGGATTCTCATGAGTCTAGATACAAAGTATCTTCAGTCCCTTACACAACTACTAAATTGATTTCTTATCCTGCTGATCTAATCTAATTCGACGAATTCATGCCCCGCAGAAGCAGAGACAAAGGACTAGGCCTGTCGATACTTGACTTTGAGAATCGGTAGGTTTTATAAAAGACCGTAATTTTTTTCTTAAAATCTGGGTTCTGGGTGTGATCCAAATCAGTACTAAGTACTAATAGAATAGGGATGAAGGAACCCTGACTAATTAATGTTTAATGATCGGTTCGAGCCATTTTTTTGATAAAAAAAAATAGTAAGAGTCCATTTTGGTATTCAGAACTACGAGAGTACGAGGTTGGAAATCTTGGTATCCAAAGGTTTCTAAAGGACACTCCATTTTTGCTCCTAGGATTGAAGAAGAGATGATACGAAAGACTATCAGCCTAGTTATCTTACACTACCCTTATTAAGGCAGTGCCTACGGACTCCATCTAGGATTAAGTCGGATTGGATAGGCGGATAGGAAATCCCAAGCCTTTTGTTTTGTTGATCAGGCGACACCCGGATTTGAACTGGGGATAAAGGATTTGCAGTCCCCCGCCTTACCACTTGGCCATGCCGCCAAACCCGATCCGATCTCTGATCCAAAATGGATAAAAAAATTCTCTATATTCTATTACTAATACTAATTCTTTTTTTTGTCTTGAATCCCATTTTACTTATCCTTTTCCAAAAATGCATTAAAAATTTTTATTGGATCCAGTTTAGATTATTCTCTTCGACTCATTTTATATCAAAACATACATCGCTTAAAAGCTCCCCTTCTCTTTTTCAATATTCAATAGAAAAGAGAAAAAAATAGATTCCGGTCACAGACTTAAAAATTAAGGGCAAATTGGCACCATTAACTATTTACTTTGAATTAGTAACTTAACTTCAAATTAATAAATGAAATTTTTATCTCAAATTGTGTCTCTTTAATGGCATAAAAAAATCCAATTTATTCTTTATGATGAAATTGATTTATGACTAATCAGTATCAATAATTTTCAATAAGAAATCCTTTTCAATTACAATTATAACAAAATATATGTGTATATGTAAACCCCGGAACCGAAATTGTTACGCGGATACCGAGCCGGATCTCTCTCTTATGCACATATCTCTATAGAGAATCATCGTGCTTCAATGTTTCTTTTTCATTGAATATATTAAATAGAAAATAGAAAATAGGAATTAGAATAGAGTGCTGATCCATGTTGCTACAAGTGAATTCGGATAATAGATGTGATATGCGGATAACTAGATAGCTATATCGACATGTACTTAATAATTACTACTCTTATTATTCTTAATTATGCAATTCAATCGTATTCTATAAATTCTACTATCAAAAAGAACCGCAAATTTGAATGAAATTCAATGTGCTAAAAAAAAAAAAAGAAACCCTACACTGCTCCTGATTATTCTATCTTTATCTCATTCATAGGGAACCGATTTCGTCTTGAATCCTTTTTTTTTTTTTTTTGTACCCAATCTGGTCGTAATATCATAATAATACATAAATAATAGGTAAAAATGGAGTTCGTTTTGATATTCTATACAAGATTCTATAAGTGAAAGTGACAGAATTTTTTTTCCAGCAATGTTTTATCTCTTTCTATTTGTACCTGTCGCAAATTCGAACTTATGTCGGAAATGTTCTTCATTCCTCCGTCTCGTCTCCCTTCATACGTATGAAATATATATATTATATGGAGTTGGCTAAAATTTCATGTGATTCAGTAAACA